GTTATAATATTTCAATGAAAGTCTTATTTTTTGATTTGGAGGAGAAATATCTTAAATGAAGAGTAAAATTGTGTTTACAGTGTTCTTATTGTGTTTACAGTGTTCTTATTGTGTTTACAGTGTTCTTGCTGTTGGTTAATTATTTTATTTTTGAAAAATAGTTCAAGGTTGCAGATCACATACAAATATGTTATAATATTTCAATGAAAGTCTTATTTTTTGATTTGGAGGAGAAATATCTTAAATGAAGAGTAAAATTGTGTTTACAGTGTTCTTATTGTGTTTACAGTGTTCTTGCTGTTGGTTAATTATTTTATTTTTGAAAAATAGTTCAAGGTTGCAGATCACATACAAATATGTTATAATATTTCAATGAAAGTCTTATTTTTTGATTTGGAGGAGAAATATCTTAAATGAAGAGTAAAATTGTGTTTACAGTGTTCTTATTGTGTTTACAGTGTTCTTATTGTGTTTACAGTGTTCTTGCTGTTGGTTAATTATTTTATTTTTGAAAAATAGTTCAAGGTTGCAGATCACATACAAATATGTTATAATATTTCAATGAAAGTCTTATTTTTTGATTTGGAGGAGAAATATCTTAAATGAAGAGTAAAATTGTGTTTACAGTGTTCTTATTGTGTTTACAGTGTTCTTGCTGTTGGTTAATTATTTTATTTTTGAAAAATAGTTCAAGGTTGCAGATCACATACAAATATGTTATAATATTTCAATGAAAGTCTTATTTTTTGATTTGGAGGAGAAATATCTTAAATGAAGAGTAAAATTGTGTTTACAGTGTTCTTATTGTGTTTACAGTGTTCTTGCTGTTGGTTAATTATTTTATTTTTGAAAAATAGTTCAAGGTTGCAGATCACATACAAATATGTTATAATATTTCAATGAAAGTCTTATTTTTTGATTTGGAGGAGAAATATCTTAAATGAAGAGTAAAATTGTGTTTACAGTGTTCTTATTGTGTTTACAGTGTTCTTATTGTGTTTACAGTGTTCTTGCTGTTGGTTAATTATTTTATTTTTGAAAAATAGTTCAAGGTTGCAGATCACATACAAATATGTTATAATATTTCAATGAAAGTCTTATTTTTTGATTTGGAGGAGAAATATCTTAAATGAAGAGTAAAATTGTGTTTACAGTGTTCTTATTGTGTTTACAGTGTTCTTATTGTGTTTACAGTGTTCTTGCTGTTGGTTAATTATTTTATTTTTGAAAAATAGTTCAAGGTTGCAGATCACATACAAATATGTTATAATATTTCAATGAAAGTCTTATTTTTTGATTTGGAGGAGAAATATCTTAAATGAAGAGTAAAATTGTGTTTACAGTGTTCTTATTGTGTTTACAGTGTTCTTATTGTGTTTACAGTGTTCTTGCTGTTGGTTAATTATTTTATTTTTGAAAAATAGTTCAAGGTTGCAGATCACATACAAATATGTTATAATATTTCAATGAAAGTCTTATTTTTTGATTTGGAGGAGAAATATCTTAAATGAAGAGTAAAATTGTGTTTACAGTGTTCTTATTGTGTTTACAGTGTTCTTATTGTGTTTACAGTGTTCTTGCTGTTGGTTAATTATTTTATTTTTGAAAAATAGTTCAAGGTTGCAGATCACATACAAATATGTTATAATATTTCAATGAAAGTCTTATTTTTTGATTTGGAGGAGAAATATCTTAAATGAAGAGTAAAATTGTGTTTACAGTGTTCTTATTGTGTTTACAGTGTTCTTGCTGTTGGTTAATTATTTTATTTTTGAAAAATAGTTCAAGGTTGCAGATCACATACAAATATGTTATAATATTTCAATGAAAGTCTTATTTTTTGATTTGGAGGAGAAATATCTTAAATGAAGAGTAAAATTGTGTTTACAGTGTTCTTATTGTGTTTACAGTGTTCTTGCTGTTGGTTAATTATTTTATTTTTGAAAAATAGTTCAAGGTTGCAGATCACATACAAATATGTTATAATATTTCAATGAAAGTCTTATTTTTTGATTTGGAGGAGAAATATCTTAAATGAAGAGTAAAATTGTGTTTACAGTGTTCTTGCTGTTGGTTAATTATTTTATTTTTGAAAAATAGTTCAAGGTTGCAGATCACATAGATAGATGCTAGAATATTTCATTAGAGAAAGAGAAAACAAATTCCAAAAATAGTTCAAGGTTGCAGATCACATAAAATCCGAAGAGCCCATTTTTTCTCCCTATCCTTTTGGCTAGAATATTTCATAAGAGAAAGATAAAAACAAATTCAAAAAAAAGTTCAAGGTTGCAGATCACATACAAATATGTTATAATATTTCAATGAAAGTCTTATTTTTGGAGAGGAGAAATATCTTAAATGAAGAATAAAATTGTGTTTACAGTGTTCTTGCTGTTGGTTAATTATTTTATTTTTGAAAAATAGTTCAAGGTTGCAGATCACATAGATAGATGCTAGAATATTTCATTAGAGAAAGAGAAAACAAATTCCAAAAATAGTTCAAGGTTGCAGATCACATAAAATCCGAAGAGCCCATTTTTTCTCCCTATCCTTTTGGCTAGAATATTTCATAAGAGAAAGATAAAAACAAATTCAAAAAAAAGTTCAAGGTTGCAGATCACATACAAATATGTTATAATATTTCAATGAAAGTCTTATTTTTGGAGAGGAGAAATATCTTAAATGAAGAATAAAATTGTGTTTACAGTGTTCTTGCTGTTGGTTAATTATTTTATTTTTGAAAAATAGTTCAAGGTTGCAGATCACATAGATAGATGCTAGAATATTTCATTAGAGAAAGAGAAAACAAATTCCAAAAATAGTTCAAGGTTGCAGATCACATAAAATCCGAAGAGCCCATTTTTTCTCCCTATCCTTTTGGCTAGAATATTTCATAAGAGCTAGAATATTTCATAAGAGAAAGATAAAAACAAATTCAAAAAAAAGTTCAAGGTTGCAAATCACATACAAATATGTTATAATATTTCAATGAAAGTCTTATTTTTGGAGAGGAGAAATATCTTAAATGAAGAATAAAATTGTGTTTACAGTGTTCTTGCTGTTGGTTAATTATTTTATTTTTGAAAAATAGTTCAAGGTTGCAGATCACATAGATAGATGCTAGAATATTTCATTAGAGAAAGAGAAAACAAATTCCAAAAATAGTTCAAGGTTGCAGATCACATAAAATCCGAAGAGCCCATTTTTTCTCCCTATCCTTTTGGCTAGAATATTTCATAAGAGCTAGAATATTTCATAAGAGAAAGATAAAAACAAATTCAAAAAAAAGTTCAAGGTTGCAAATCACATACAAATATGTTATAATATTTCAATGAAAGTCTTATTTTTGGAGAGGAGAAATATCTTAAATGAAGAATAAAATTGTGTTTACAGTGTTCTTGCTGTTGGTGAATTATTTTATTTTTGAAAAAATGATTGAAAAAATTTTCCAGGAACCGCCTATCTATCATAGGCATATCACATTGTCGGTTTTTCTTCTAATTGTACTTTTTAAGATCTATCCGAACATAACTATTCAATTGGGTGCGATTCTATATCAGGCCTTGATCACTGTTTCTTTGGTGTGTATCAAGTTCGTATTGCATTATTGGAGAAAGTTTTTAACATGGCTTGAGAAATAAAGATCAAGAGATCTATTAATAAGATATATACATAGAAACTGGTATATATACAAAAAAATAACCTTACTATACCTTATGTAGATCGATTTTTTTTCTTTCAAAAGAAAGAATCAAGGTTGCAGATCACATACAAATATGTTATAATATTTCAATGGAAGTCTTATTTTTGGAGAGGAGAAATATCTTAAATGAAGAATAAAATTGTGTTTACAGTGTTCTTGCTGTTGGTGAATTATTTTATTTTTGAAAAAATGATTGAAAAAATTTTCCAGGAACCGCCTATCTATCATAGGCATATCACATTGTCGGTTTTTCTTCTAATTGTACTTTTTAAGATCTATCCGAACATAACTATTCAATTGGGTGCGATTCTATATCAGGCCTTGATCACTGTTTCTTTGGTGTGTATCAAGTTCGTATTGCATTATTGGAGAAAGTTTTTAACATGGCTTGAGAAATAAAGATCAAGAGATCTATTAATAAGATATATACATAGAAACTGGTATATATACAAAAAAATAACCTTACTATACCTTATGTAGATCGATTTTTTTTCTTTCAAAAGAAAGAATCAAGGTTGCAGATCACATACAAATATGTTATAATATTTCAATGGAAGTCTTATTTTTGGAGAGGAGAAATATCTTAAATGAAGAATAAAATTGTGTTTACAGTGTTCTTGCTGTTGGTGAATTATTTTATTTTTGAAAAAATGATTGAAAAAATTTTCCAGGAACCGCCTATCTATCATAGGCATATCACATTGTCGGTTTTTCTTCTAATTGTACTTTTTAAGATCTATCCGAACATAACTATTCAATTGGGTGCGATTCTATATCAGGCCTTGATCACTGTTTCTTTGGTGTGTATCAAGTTCGTATTGCATTATTGGAGAAAGTTTTTAACATGGCTTGAGAAATAAAGATCAAGAGATCTATTAATAAGATATATACATAGAAACTGGTATATATACAAAAAAATAACCTTACTATACCTTATGTAGATCGATTTTTTTTCTTTCAAAAGAAAGAATCAAGGTTGCAGATCACATACAAATATGTTATAATATTTCAATGAAAGTCTTATTTTTGGATTTGGAAGACAAGACCCTTCTATAGACTTTCTTTTCATTTTATAAAATATCTTATGAAATTGACCACTTAAGTCTGTGAGGGACCACTAGAGGAAAAAAGAACGGGAGTTTGATCGCGAATTGTATGAAAGAACTTTTCTATATATGGGAAAGTTTTTCTCATGGCTTGAGAAATAAAGATCAAGAGATCTATTATGTTATAGAATATTAATAACATATTCTATATATGAATATGATATGCAACTTTTTTTCGAATTTTTTCCACTTCTATATATATATATTATCATATATAGAGGAATTCTCGAAGGAGAATTTCTGGGATTTCAAAAGATATAAAACATAATTTCTTATATTATAAGAGAAGAGGAGGTTTTGCTTTTATATCTTACCATATAAATGAAAGGGATTATATAAAAAAACTAGTAAAAAAAACTAGTAAAAAAAACTAGTAAATTAGTATTACTAACCATTTTATTTTTTTTAATTATTCAAATCAATATGCAAAAAAACTCTATTGGCTTTTCTGATACTGTATTTTCTGATACTATATTATTATTCTATTTCTTTTTCAATAAAAAATATTGTCTTTCACTTATGAATTATCTACTTAATCATTGGTATTCGTGGAATTATGAAGATCGTTGGTATTCGTGGAATTATGAAGATCGTTTCAAAAAAACAAAAAAGAAACGTATGAGAAACAAAATCTCGAAAATGTCCAAGAAACATTTAATTTTAGTTCAATACAAGGAGGAGATATGATCCCATTCGAACTCAAAATATTAACGTTCATCCTTTCTTTGATAGTTGTTCCCCTTACTTTAATGTACATTTTTCAAGCTTTGGAGGACCTTATCGAGTGGGTATTTGGTTTTCCCATATGGAATTACAGGCATATTACTGTACCAATTTACCTCCTTCTATGGCTTTTTCTGATGTACCCTAAATTATTTTGGGTATTCTATCGGGGTTTGATCACTGTTTATTTGTATTTGAAGAAGTTCTTTTTGAAGTAAAAGTATGGTCGAAAAGGAGGGGGGAGAAATTCACCCAATAATCGATAGTTCGCAAGAAATTTTTTCATTTGGCTTCGGTATTTAAAGTAATTTAAAAAGGATTTCATTTTGTCCTTTTAGTTGGAAAAAAGATACTATAAGAAGAGAATCAAAAAGATCCTTCTTCTACCTGGAAGTGGAGTTGGGATTGGAATTCCAACCTCACTTCCAAATGAAAGATATTATATCAAGAAACTGGACGTTTGTATTATTAACAATTTTTTTTTTTTTTATTTTACAAAGAAAAATTATGCAAAAACGAAGAAAAATAAAACAACGGTGCTGGATTGTGATTAGTCGGAAACCAATAGTTAACTACGGTAGATTCCTGCTATGCTGTTTAACGCGTGGGCAGGCTCAAACGCTCGCGTTATCGATAGAGAAGTGTTTAAGTTGTAAACAGGGAGTGTCCAAGAATTCAATACAGATTGTGCCTATCGAAGGTTTAGTTTTCAAAGAGCAACTCCTTCTTGTCGAGGTCTGGACGGATGGAACTCTTCTTGCCCAAGATGCACTTAATCAATCCTATTTGGAGTCTGTATTAGCTTTAACGAAACTCGCTTATCCTCCGGAGGAGGGACAGGAACTTTTCGAGGAAGTGCCATACCAAGAAGATTACTTACCTTTTATGCTTTGTAAACCTATGCTTTTTAAAGACATAGTCCAAAATCCGGGTGAAAAATTCTCTGAAAGTTGGGAGAATATGCTCAAAGAAGAAAAGCGAAAATATAATCAAAATAATAATATGCGCTTCTTCCATCTTCGGTGCTTTAAGAATCATCAGGCCGAAATACTAGGATTGGTTTTACAAAAGGCATTGCTTGGGGAAATATCAGAAATATCCCCCGCTTCTCTCAAATCAATAAAAGTAGTGAATGTGGACATAGAGACCAGATCCAGTCATATGTATCGTGCATCTCTGGGAGGTGAGATGCTGACGCTGCAGATCTGCACAGATAAAAAAGTGAGTCCGAAGCAATTACTTTCTGAAGTGTGTAGTTCATTCCAATCTTTGCTAAACCCAATTTTGGATCCAGAAAAAATTTCGAAAGAGGAACACATTTTATCCAATTCGGATAAAACCTTAAATTTAGTTAGGTTTTTAGAGCCAGAGCCGGAGGAAGATCCCGTAGATCAAAACATTTTTTTGGAAAGTGAAGACCCTTCTATAGACTTTCTTTTCATTTTACAAAATATGTTATTAAATTTACCATTTGAGTCTGTGAGGGACCACTGGGGGAAAGAAGAAAGGGAGTTTTATCGAGAATTATATGAAAGAACTTTTCTATATATGGATTTGATAAGTCAGAATAAGGAAATTCTAAAAGAATTTCCAATAGATTGGGACTCTCTTGTAGTCAATCAATTGAACTTTTACGATGAGCAATTCTGGGATGAGAATTTCTGGGATTTCAAAAGATATACAACATCCTTTCTGCTTGAAGTTTATAAGAGAAGAAGAAAAGGTTTTGCTTTTATATCTTACCATATAGATACATTTCTATTATTAGACTTATTTCTGACTATCCTTCGAATGATTTTAGAATAAATCATATTTCTGGAAGTGGAGTTGGGATTGGAATTCCAACCTCACTTCCAAATGAAAGATATTATATCAAGAAACTGGACGTTTGTATTATTAACAATTTTTTTTTTTTTTATTTTACAAAGAAAAATTATGCAAAAACGAAGAAAAATAAAACAACGGTGCTGGATTGTGATTAGTCGGAAACCAATAGTTAACTACGGTAGATTCCTGCTATGCTGTTTAACGCGTGGGCAGGCTCAAACGCTCGCGTTATCGATAGAGAAGTGTTTAAGTTGTAAACAGGGAGTGTCCAAGAATTCAATACAGATTGTGCCTATCGAAGGTTTAGTTTTCAAAGAGCAACTCCTTCTTGTCGAGGTCTGGACGGATGGAACTCTTCTTGCCCAAGATGCACTTAATCAATCCTATTTGGAGTCTGTATTAGCTTTAACGAAACTCGCTTATCCTCCGGAGGAGGGACAGGAACTTTTCGAGGAAGTGCCATACCAAGAAGATTACTTACCTTTTATGCTTTGTAAACCTATGTTTTTTAAAGACATAGTCCAAGATCCGGGTGAAAAATTCTTTGAAAGTTGGGAGAATATGCTCAAAGAAGAAAAGCGAAAATATAATCAAAATAATAATATGAGCTTCTTCCATCTTCGGTGCTTTAAGAATCATCAGGCCGAAATACTAGGATTGGTTTTACAAAAGGCATTGCTTGGGGAAATATCAGAAACATCCCCCGCTTCTCTCAAATCAATAAAAGTAGTGAATGTGGACATAGAGACCAGATCCAGTCATATGTATCGTGCATCTCTGGGAGGTGAGATGCTGACGCTGCAGATCTGCACAGATAAAAAAGTGAGTCCGAAGCAATTACTTTCTGAAGTGTGTAGTTCATTCCAATCTTTGCTAAACCCAATTTTGGATCCAGAAAAAATTCCGAAAGAGGAACACATTTTTTCCGAATTGGATAAAACCTTAAATTTAGTTAGGTTTTTAGAGCCAGAGCCGGAGGAAGATCCCGTAGACCAAAACATTTTTTTGGAAAGTGAAGACCCTTCTATAGACTTTCTTTTCATTTTACAAAATATGTTATTAAATTTACCATTTGAGTCTGTGAGGGACCACTGGGGGAAAGAAGAAAGGGAGTTTTATCGAGAATTATATGAAAGAACTTTTCTATATATGGATTTGATAAGTCAGAATAAGGAAATTCTAAAAGAATTTCCAATAGATTGGGACTCTCTTGTAGTCAATCAATTGAAGTTTTACGATGAGCAATTCTGGGATGAGAATTTCTGGGATTTCAAAAGATATACAACATCCTTTCTGCTTGAAGTTTATAAGAGAAGAAGAAAAGGTTTTGCTTTTATATCTTACCATATAGATACATTTCTATTATTAGACTTATTTCTGACTATCCTTCGAATGATTTTAGAATAAATCATATTTCTGGAAGTGGAGTTGGGATTGGAATTCCAACGAAAAGCTTTACTTAGACTTGGGAAGATCCAAGCAATATCCATAAATTCGATGGAGACTCTATACCTAGATGGTGTGTTACGAGAAGCATAACTGCTTGTTATCGAAGTATGGACAGATGTCCTAAGGAAGCACTTCGTGAAGCATTCGAAGAGATTATTGAGTAGTTTTCTAGATCCGAACGAAAAAGAAAGGGAAAGAGAGGGATTCGAACCCTCGGTAAACCAAAGTCTACATAGCAGTTCCAATGCTACGCCTTAAACCACTCGGCCATCTCTCCTACATAATATTATTATTGATCAAAAACGGAGTGAATAGCGAGTTTTAATATTCCTAAAGCGTAAAGGTACGACTCCATTACAGGTTCCATTCCATAGAAATAAGCCCTTTCCAGTTTTCCATTTTTCAACAAAAACTAATCTCATCAAATATCCCACGGATCTATTCCAAACTCATGAATTATCCCATCCCATAGATTTGTTTATTTCCATTGTATGATAGATATTACGCAAACAGAAGGTCTAATTAGTACACTTTAGTCTATTTTATGATAGATTAGTATTTTAGTCTATTTTATGATAGAATGATTGATTATTCTATTGTTTGGATCATAACCAAATCCAAATTTCTGGAATTATCTGAATACAGAATCAAGTAAAATCTTTGGTTATTGAACTTCGATGAAATAGTAATAGTTCTGCTAATTGGTATAGTACGAAATTCGAGTTCAATTTCAACTATTTTATATCTCTCTTTTTCCTTTTTTTTACATTATTTTGTACTGTATATAGATTTCCTTTATTTTTAGGATCATTTTCCCGAGCAAAGGATAATGAAAAGAATTATAGAATGGATTGCTAATTATGCCTAGATCTCGTATAAATGGAAATTTTATTGATAAAACCTTTTCAATTGTAGCTAATATCTTGTTGGGAATAATTCCAACAACTTCAGGAGAAAAGAAGGCATTTACCTATTATAGAGATGGTGTGATTTGATTTTTTTTACTATTTTTTTTTTAGCCGCTATCTCTTTCTTACTAGAAGTGTTATAGAAAGAACCCAATTATGGAAATAAACCTACGCTTGGTGAAGGTGAAGTTTGGAGGGGATAGAAAAACTCCTTCTGTCGTGTATCCTCGATTGATATAATCTTAGATGCTTCCATTGTCGATTTGAGCATTAAGCAAAAGATGAAACCTATAGATTCTGTATTGCAGGTCAGCCTTACTACTCTACTAGTACTATAGGTAGTATAGGGGAAAAAGCACTACACCTAGAAATCAACAACATAAAAACTTTGTTCGAAAATTCTCTTTTCCTTATTGGTATCGGGACTAACAAGAATGGCTGGGACAACAAACATCCATCTCGTTCGTACTTTGGATACCCCATATAACCATCAAAGATCGTTGAAGTGACTAATTCCCAGAAATAGGAGGCGTTAAGAACAAAGAAATTATTGGAATTACCATTTCTATCTAATACTAATTATGATGAATTGGTATTAAAAAAAACGAAGGTTGACTAGAGATTTCTTGTAAAGATACTAGCTTCCTTCAGTTCATAATGAGATGAGAATGGTTCGATTTTGATTCTAAGGATTATTTTCCTCAGTATTATGCACAGAAGGTAGGAGCCGTATGAGATGAAAATCTCATGTACGGTTCTGGAACGGAGTAGAATGAATGAACGACCGTAACGAATGTTGGCTCAATCCGAAGGAAATTATGCAGAAGCTTTACAGAATTATTATGAAGCTACGCGACCAGAAATGGATCCTTATGATCGAAGTTATATACTTTACAACATAGGCCTTATATACACAAGTAATGGAGAGCATACAAAAGCTTTGGAATATTATTTTCGAGCACTAGAACGAAATCCATTTTTATCACAAGCTTTTAATAATATGGCCGTGATCTGTCATTACGTGCGACTATCTCTACTATAGAAAGAAGAAAAAAAGATCAAATTGGCTAGTAAATACTAGAAAAAATAGGGTTTCTACATATGGATCGTGCAAAGCAACGATTTGTATCAGCTGTAGCAAGGCAAGGAAAGAGACTTTACGAAAACCAAAATGAGGAAGAAAAAAAGATATAGCCTATACTTTTTACTCTATGGATAAAAAATTAAATTGATAGAGGAAGCGCCGTAAAGATCAATTAGCAAGCGATTGGGTCGATACAGCTAAGAACTGCTTATTTATGTCATGATATGGTACAAAAGTTAGGAATCTACTTATGTAATAGAGTTGATCCACTAAGATATTAAGCAGCGGTGTAGTATTAGATCCCAAAGATAGTAAGTTCTTTTTTCTTATGGAAAAGATTCTTTTTCAAAGATTCTATTCTATCTATATAAATTTTCTATATGAAAGCGAGATAGTTACCTTTCAGAAAATCCTAAAGATATAGGAGCTATTTAGACTTCATTCTTCTGAAGGTGGGAAGAAAAGATCTAACTCATTTTAGATCCAAATTAGAGTTTGAAACTTACTGTAATTCAGTCACTTTTTCTTTTTTTTTTCTCTGATTCATCCTATCCAAAAGTAAGTAAGATAGAATTCTAATAAATAGGATAGAATTAAGATGATAAATCTAATTATCCAGTTAGTTATAGTCTAAATGAAGATAGGACAGACTAGATTTCTGAGCCGTATGAAGTAGGAAACTCTCAAGTACGGTTCTAAGGGAAGGAAGCACCTCCTATTCCGACCGGGGAGAACAGGCCATTCTACAGGGCGATTCTGAAATTGCAGAGGTCTGGTCTAATCAAGCTGCTGAGTATTGGAAACAAGCTATAGCACTTACTCCAGGTAATTATATTGAAGCACATAATTGGTTGAAGATTACGAAGCATTTCGAACTTGAATAAGACCAATCGATTTTTTATAAAGAAAAGGAAATTTATGATCTAACTGAAAAAAAAAAAGGAGATAGCAAGTGGTGACATTCCTGTCTAGGCCTTGGATGTATATCATACTACTGTTGATATACGTCACACTGCTGTTGTTGATACTGTACTTGTTCTACTTTGGCTTCTTCGAATATTTTCTTCGAGAGGTATGTAAGTTACCGATTCGATATTATAGGCATATATTCGTTCCTATGTATACCCTTATCATGCTGTTTCTGATCGCTCCAAACGAAACTATCCAATTGTTTTCGAATCTATATATCAGCTTGGTGCCTATTTATTTGTATGTGAAAAAATGCATATACATTCTATATCATTACGGATCATTATTTTTAAAATGAATATACATTATATAGAATTCTCTTTTTGGGATAAAAGAAGTATATCTTTCCTAGAATGAGTCCTACTCATAGACATAGAACTGGTTGAACCAATGACTACTCATGATTCCATATTGAATCAATTCCATACCGCTTGAAAATTCCATTAGAAGGATTTTATGGTAAAACTTCGTTTGAAACGATGTGGTAGAAAGCAACGTGCGACTTGAAGGCTATAATTGACTGTGGAACTTTGATATCCACCATTTTCTATAATAATGAAGATGCTCTTGGCTCGACATAATTTGTTCTGTTCTGTTAGAAACCTAATTTATGTTAGGTTGTCAGTAAATAGTACATGATGGAGCTCGAGAAAAAAGGATTGATTTATTTATCAAGCAAGGGAAAGAATCTAGGGTTAGTGAAAATTAATAAGTTAGACCAACTTTATAAG